CATACTGGGGAGATAACTTGGAGATTGTTAAGAGTTTCGCCAGCAAAGTTTGATCTTTATTCAAAGATTCATTCTTTTTATAATTTAAAACACGATGGATGTGTGCATTAGCATAGATATTGAGTTGTTCAACAAGAGTAGCTAGGCGTACAGAAGCATATATATTCATTGGTACATTTAAATACTAAACTCAGAGTATATAACATAATCACTTCCAAAGTATATTGGTAAAAAAGAGTTTCTGAGAAACTTCTTTTTGAATTGATTCAGAATAAGAATTGTAATGATTTTTAATAAACTCTTTAGCGCTAGGCAGCTTAGGATCTATAATGATGTGGGATATAATATATCTTTAGACAAATCATAGATTTCTTTTTTACTTTCATCAAACAGCTGAGTTAGTTTTTCTATTTCATATTGAAGTTTATATAACTCATCACATATCGATCTCATCACGTTTCTTTTTTAACATGTCTAGAACATTAGATTTGTATTCTTCCTGTTTTGATAGTATATGTGATTCATTATGCTCGTATAAATGAGGATTTATATATATAAAACTACATATGAAATCATGAATAATATGAGAGGTATCACCTTTTTCTCTTCTAAATTTGATTATTTCAATCATTCTTTGTAAACCTGAAATATTTATCATTTTATTGATTTTCTTCTTGCTCTTCTTTGAAATAATATTTTTATAAGTATCATAGATATTACTATTCATATTCTATTTTATTATATGAATAGTAATATCTTTCAACTATTTATAACGTTAACTGGTAATAAGCCTGTGACTAGGACATTTAGTAGTTCTTATTGTTGCGTGAAAATGATATCAAATGCTCCAAATCCCCATTCTCGTGCTATTGCCTTTGCTCGCTTCTTTACCGCAGAAATGAAGAGACTGAATTCTATCAAAATGAGTTTATTAGATCTTCCTGTTAATCATACACTCATAAGATATGAAAACAACTATCCTAATCATAAATTATTATATTCTTATAAACGTTGGTGTCGTGTATATCCTAATAGGAATTTGAATCCATTTATAAATGATAATTCGATTAATAGATCCAAACCTTTGATACGTATACTTGATATAAAGCCAGGACTTGCAGATATCACCCGTGAAACATCGCGTATTAAATCTTTTCGCTTACAAGATGCTCTTAATCATTCGTATATATATGATATAAGATTTTATCTCTTTTTTATTATGTTATTAGGAATCTATATATGGAGTATAACGGCTCCAGAACCATTGCTATTTAATCCTTCAGCTCTTATATCCCCACATCTAAAATATTTCTCCTATGTATTAAAATTAAAGGATACTTATGTTAATAAAATATGTTCATCACATCCTGGTCTAGATATACCCCTGCCGTGTGAATGTGGTTCACCGCTCAATATGGAATCTAAGATCTTATTTCCTGATCCAGAGCCTCGCTTCGATCCCCTCGGTATAGATAAAGCAAAATCTATAAGAATCAAATCTATGGCTACATATTTTGCAACAATTATCCTTGTTATAGCACTATCAGAATCTACTTCACATCATGGTATATACCTAAATCTATAGATAGATCTTATACAAACAATAAAAATGGATGTTGTAAGAAACTATGAGCAACCCACATCACTAACAATGATCCGGAAGAACCTGGTGTACAGCAAAATAAGACAACTACGAACCTGTAGGAGAGCGAAAAAAACTGTCTAAGCCATAAGCCGAAGAAAGAGAACTTTCAAGTGGATACCGAACGTCGTGGATATCTGAAGCTAAGAAGAAAATCAGGCCCTTAGCAGATTCCTATGGATTTCATTTTATGACTCGACTTGAAATATGATAGGACAAGAAGAATGGCGATTTATATCGACTTTCATAAACGGCCGTATAAAGGATCTTTTTATCTCCTACCTCGTTCTACCCTTGTTTGTACTGTCACTCTCTCTCCTAACCTCTGCAGCGAAGGAAGAGTCAATAAGAGTCTATACACGGACTAGAAGAGAAGGAACTTTAGAGCTCCCTTAAAGGCGGGTTCTATCTTTCAACCGGATTTTCCCGAGATTGGATATAGAAGAATAGCACAACAGCCAATGATTTGACATAGACATAGGACGGTCTAAACGCAACTTTCTTCTTTTTTCCCTCTGCGAGGCTAATCCGCTTTTACGCTTTTAGCAGCCGTAACAACCATCGATCGAGTACTGAGCCCTCCGTCTTCTAAGGATTTCCAAACCCGGTTGATCTAGCCTTGATCTTCCCGTGGTAATGAAAAGGGGGGCTTCGGCAGCACAATATGAGTATTCCCCGAGTCCGGTAGTTGGTCTGGTTATAGGCAGTAGTCCCAAAAGGAATTTATATTTGCAAATACCCGGTCTAGAGATATCTTAATTGGTTGCCTTACTATTTCATTTCTTTCGCATCTGCTTACATAGGCGAATGGGTGCTCTGAGACTAGGCTTTCGAGATTGGCCGTGTACGCCCTTTCCTTGGGATGTCGATACTAATTGCCTATGCTGTTGTAAGCCTAGCCTTCAGATGGCGCTTAGCCGGGTTGGCACCTTCCTTTGAGCGATTGGACCGGCTCCTTGTTTTCGAAGTCCTCTTTGCTTTGTAGACTCCGATGTAATTATATCATCAGGATCGAATGCTCACTTGGGATAAGAGAAATATTTCATTCTTTTTCTCTTGTCCCAGAGTGAGAAGGCTGAATCCGCATCCCTTTCGTATGCAAACCCTGGGCTTTCTTTCATAGGATAGAGCAAAACCCGCGGTTACTTCGACTTTCGGAGTATATTCAAAAGAACAGATTCAGGATTCCACTATGCCTATCGCCTTGAGCTTTGTCCGAACGCTTTTCAAGGAAATCAAACTCTAAAGAGCCTTATTGACTTACCGATCACTAGCTTCTCACTGACTTAACCGCGGGTTAATATGAATTAGAAAAAACTATCCGCACCAACTCCCTCAAACACAAGGGAGCGGGATCAGGAGAAAGATCAGGGGTTTTGTGGGATATCCCGAAAGAGGAGAATCGCCTGCTAGTGCTAGATGCGCTGCTAAGGAAAGCAGATCGTTAGATTCTTTTACTACCGCAACATATAACATCTAATCTAATAGGAGCTTTGAAGCTAACTCAACTAATAGGGATACAGGGAATAAGTACAGATAGTTTTAAGCTTTCCGGTAGCGAGAGGAAAAGGAAAGCCATTCAGCCGTCACGTCAGCCGAGAAGACTGACTTGCCATTCTACATTCTAATTATAATTGTGGCTTGGAAGCAAGCTACCTTTCAATCCTGGGTGTTTCCTTATTAAGATAGGAAGCCAAGGGCAGCGCCTCTATTTGCCGGTAGGAAAGATTTCTTAGAATGGTCCACTATGGGTTAATTAAGGACTGGCTACGGTACTGTCGATTGAGGAAGGGAAGCGAAGCTCTCTTCTTTACCGCTTAGCTGCCTATCGAGTTAGCATAGCAAGGTTATTGACTACTGTAAGGTAAGGGTCAGCCATATCCCTTAGGGGTTGGCCTATCGTATCGAAGAGGCCCGGTTCACCACACTCTATTAAGAGCCCAATTAACTCAAGAACGAGAAAAAGATCGTTCAGTGAATCACTACAATGCTGTGAGTACCTAAAAACAAGGCAAGGATACAGTACAGTTAGAAACATTTGGATTCTGGTTTACCAGATTGCTAGTCTGCTTTCCTAACCGTTTAATCGCTTCTTGGACCCCTTCTTTACCATGGTTTTGAGACAGATTGCTTCCAAGACCAGGTGATCCAGATTGTGCTTAAAGGTGGCACTTTCAGTAGGCCAGTTAAAGTATGTTCCTTTGGTTTGGTGGTAGCTTCTTGCTAGGCTATGCCTTGAATCTAGAATCTTAGCTCCCCTTACATTGAGGAAAAAGGGGACAGTAGCTCTGATATGATATTATCAGAGTTCCGTTCCCTTACAGCCTTATCTCTGATTTTATCAGAGGAGATTCCCCGCTCTTGTCCGATAATAGAAGAGAACCAGTTGCGCCATATATACAATATACAGGCAAATGCGACTTCTTCTCTTGATTTGGCTTGCAAGTCTGATCAAGCCTGTTCTTTGCGGCATGTACTGCTCTTGGTCGGAAAACTAGAGGAAACAAAGCCTCGGTCACCAATCAACCGGTGTAGCTGCGAACCACTCTAGGGCCTTGTCTTAATCCTTGTTGTTTGCTTGTCTTTGTTCGAATACTTCTTCTATGAGTGCTATGAGTAACCCTTGGCAGTGAAGGGATGCACCCAAGTGTATCACGAGCGTACTAGAGGAGCTCATTCGATATGAACGTGAAAGCGGTAGAAGCCTTTTCGGTGATACATTCTCTGATCAAGCAAAAAGTATCCGCCTTTCCCGAACAAAAGGAGAAAAAGCCCAGCCAAGCCTTCCCTTGACCATGGATACCGAGACCATTGCCCGGCTTGTCCTGTTGACGCTTGCCTGGTACATTGAGGAAAGACAGAAACCGCGGACATACTCTGATAATGTATACACCTATTGAGTAGGTATTGTTGGGTTATACAATAGAAGAGGAAGGCGAAGAAGCTCTGATATTATCAGAGAAGAGAACAAGAAACGCCAAAGATACATGGGTGGGAATCCTCGCTTGTAGTGTTATTCCCGCTATTAGTATTAGTGCCAAGAAAACAATGACTTTAGATCATGCCTTTCGCTTTCCGATCGAGGAATGCATTCATACTGGCACTCGGGTCATGGCGATCACTTCAAGTTTCCGTTTCATTTTATATAGCTTATAAACGATGAAACCAGCTTTCTATTCCTAAGGGCGACATGGAAATCGATCAAGTTGCGTTTCATATAACTGTGAAATGTGCCTTTCTTGAACAAGAGGAGCTTTTCATGGCATAAGAAGGATCGAAAGATTGATCCGGCCGGGACCTATCTAGCGAGCGATCACTCAAGTGTATCAAACCAAACCAAAAGGTCAGTTCTCTTCTTCCCTTTAGTTTCGCAGGGGCTGGGGATCCTCTTGTGCCGACTAAGCTCTTTGGGCGGTGGTTTCTTCGTGAGGCTAAAAAAAAGGTCCGTGGTAGCCTCCTGCTTAGGTTAGGGGTCACCTTAGCGCATCTGCTTTCCGAGGATACTGGGTGTTCTGCCTTTTATTCTTTGATAAAATAATCTGCAAAGAACACCTTGAAGTATGCCAATTAACATTGCCTGGCCTCCCATTTCTTCTTTTCTGTCTGTCTTGGAATGACTGACTTAGTCACACTTTTCAGAGAAGGCTCAAGAGCTACACATGGGTTCTGATAAAAGGGGATTGCTAATTTATCTTATCTCAGACCCGAGCCGAAGAGAGTCCCAATTGGCCCAATGCCTCTTCGACAAGAAGAAGCGGAATATAGAGCTCGAAACCTCTTTTTCTGTCTTTTTTCTGGATGAGATCCAATCCCGACATCAGGAGCAGCTCAAGCAACCTCTATTACTAAGAGGAATCACGGGTTCGCTCGGGTCAGTTGGAAAAACCCAGCCTTTGTCCTTCACCACAAAACAAATAATGGAATGGTAAGCCAACTAATTTACTACTATACAAGCTGTATACCGGTCGATAGACCGATGAGACCTCTGTTTGATCTTCCAAATCCATTTGAAGACAACTATTTTAAACTAGAAGAGAAGGAAGTACCAAGAAAAAAGTCTTATTAGCGAGGGATTGGTTTTCTAGAATTTAAATAAGTTGTCAATCATAACTTTGCCTCGGTTGTATGTAAACCTCCTTCTCTATGTTATGGTTATGTTCAACAAGAGTAACACACTCTCTGTCGTTCGTGCCCTACAACTAGTAGGTCACTCTCAAATTCTACTGGTTTAGTACTTGGGACTCAGTTCCTCTTCTGGCTACTTTCCACACTCTGGATACTGTCAGATGAACTCCCTGTAGACCCTCTGTTTTTCCTCTCCTTTACTTTCAAACCTTACAGCTACTTTAGAAAGAAACCACTTAGCTGTTTGGACTCTTGCTTTAGCTGTTCAAACTTCCGTTAACTACTTTCATGCTTCAACGAACTAGAAGAATGGGGAATTCCCTCCTTGCTTCTCTTATTCTTGCTCCTACTCCTTCGCTTCGGCAAGGGCAAGGGCAAAAGGCTTGGAGCAGAGTGAAGTGATTCTTTGGTTCTTTGGGATCTTTCCTCTCTTTACTTTATTTCCTCTTCTTTCCGGGCTGGTGGTTTTGTTTTAGCCTTCTTACTTCTTCACCTTGGTACGATAGCTTTTAGCTCTGCTTTCTGAATTACATCGTATGTAACTGATTCAATCCCATCTAAAGACTAGAATCATGGAATTCCGATTCCCTTTCTTTGACGTCTTCGTAACAGAAGTACTCTTTCTTTGTTGGGATGTTTCCTTTCTTGCTGTCTCGTTAGTTCGTACCTTTAGGCTTGCCTTTGTGCTGACAGTCTAATATCGTTCGCTAGTTGAGCTACCTCCCCAGGTATCTCAATCCAGCTCTCTTGATAGCAACAAAGGATTGAGGTTTTTGAAAGTACCGCTTTTAATGCTTCTATAAAATCTTCCGACTTATCTCCTTTAGCTTCCAGATCCTGAAAAATGCTTTTTAAAGTATCGGGATCCGTACTTTCCCCGTGGACCCATTTGCCTAATACATTTCGACTCTCTGGAGAAAGATTTTCATATCCTTCTGATGTTATAATGGAATCTACTTTTTTTTCTATTAACCCTTGTAATTCATCGATCTTAGTTTCTTCATTTTCATTTAAGACTTTATCAATATCAATATCTGAAGAATCCGAAGAAGAGGTATCACTCGGGGAATGGGGTTCATTTAAGGTCGGTGGGGCAGGAGTCTCTACCCGCGGAGATAGAGTGGGATTTAGGTCTTCTTCGAAAATGATAGATAAGGGCTCCTCACTACCGGCGGGAGCAGCCGAAATAGTGGGTGATTGCCCTACTACTGGAGTAGTCCTTTCATAAAGTTCGGAAAGTAAACGGTATTTTTTGTGCTTTCGTGCCATATTTTGTTGTGAATATAGGGCGACCCGGGTGCTTTACTTGATGGGATTGAAAGTCCTATCGCTTTTCCTTCTGCCCAGCTCCTCGAAAACAACGTTCGACTTGCATGTGTTAAGCATATAGCTAGCGTTCCTTCTGAGCCAGGATAATAACCCTTGTGAACGTAGGAGCTCTAAGCCTATCAATCACTATTAGCTCTTGGCTTATTCTAAGCTGAATAAGCTGCTCTTCTTTCATAAGAAAATCCGTATGTAGAGAGTGACAATTCAATTCAGAATACGAATGAGATTAAGAATGCCATCATTAATGCAAATAGAGCAATCGACTCAGTTCAAACCAAAGACCAACTTCCCCTCCAACCGATACTCCTATCATATCCATTTTCTCCCCCTAGTATCTGCCTCATATAGACAGAGAGATGACGATGTCTTCTTAGATCGGCGGATACTTGATTAAGAAAAGCAATTTCCCGCCGATCTCTTTCGACGGGGCTCCATTCGACGTGGTTCTCTAGAGTGTTACGCCTTTCGTCAACGAAGTCTTTAAAGGCTTCTTGGGGGGGAATTTCGGCGGCGTTTTCCGCCAAGCCAGGATTCCGAGAAAGGACTTGTTGAAACAGTGCCAAACACTCTGTTCGTTTTTCTCGAACTAACAAATCCATATTCTCGAAGTAGAGTAGGCGGTTGTATTCTTGTTGCGATGGGGCTTGATTTAGATTTTCCCTTAGTTCATTCCAATATTCTCCTCTAGCCTTATCGAGGAGAAAGATGGAATTGTGATTTTCCAACACTCGAATCCTATTTTGGATTGATGCTTCTAGTCCGAGATCCCGATTAATAGGCCAAGGCTCTGCCAGTACCCGTAGATCGAATGAATCCTCCGATGATGCGTGTGAATGGGTGATATATATATCTTTGCTCAGCACGTGACTGTGTACCCCGAAAATGGAAGCTGCATGTCTTCGGCCGCTCCCGGCTCATGGTTGAATCCATTGACTGCGTTGGTCAAGCACGGCGAAGTCTTCGATGTATTCATAAGGTGGTCGATTCCGTCTGCCCCTATGTCTTTGTGAAGCATTTTCGATCATTTATTTCGTAGAGGGGGGGACTGCAACTATGGTGCCCCATTGCCGAGTGGCTAAAAGGACGATTGTAACTTGGCGATTTGCCTTGCCTTGATTACTGGATTACCTTATTTACTTTCTTTCCATTCGGGGATTACCTGATTACGCTACCGCCTCTTATTCAAAAGTCATTTCTAGACCAATGTGGGAATACCATTACATAGTTTCTCTAAGAGGAGTAGGAGGAAGAATCAATAGTTAGTTGATACCACTCACAGGTCGTAGCCAAATCCTAATTGAAATTTCATTTCTTTTTCTATTATATGAAAGAATATAAGGAATTATATAAAATGAATTATAGTATACACCTCTAAGCACCACCTAAAGACTTGAATAAAGGGTCTGGTTAACAACCAAGCTTCAAAGAAAGGGATCAGAATCCGACATCAATTCAAGTGGAGAAAGTTACCAACTATTCTGAAGAGCGCATTCAGATCGAGAAAGTTGCAACTCCCCCTGGGGAAAACTTAGTTCGATGATTTCTATTCCATATCCAGGTCTACCTTTTTTATCTCCACTAGGGTCAAGAAAGTGGATGAATTGATCATGCCAGGCCACGTGAAACTTATCCCGGTCCGGAAGCGATGGGAAAGAGTAGTCGGTAGTTCCACCGGCCAGCCGCCCACAAACTCTAACTTCGTACATAATGCCCTATCTTATAATAAATCCTGTTACTTTCTTATTTGAGCTAGGCTGTTGAGTTAAAGTAAGCGAGCTAGTCATACGAGCCCTATTCTTTCTTCTTCTATATAATATAAAATAAAGGCTAGGCAGCTTGCTGTAGTTGCTACGGGAAACTGGAGTGAAACGAGTTGGCAGTAGAGACTGAGGGCTAAACATGTCGTTGGAACGCTTTAACATGGCCGTTACGGAGATGCGAACAAAGCTCGCGATCATAGGAGCTATGAACTTAAGCACTTAGAGCTAATCGTCTCCTAGCGCTTAGTCATATGAGGGGAAATTACCTTCTTGCTTTAAAGCGAGAATAAATAATAATTCGTTTCAGGCAAGACAAGAAGAAGCTTCAAGGGACGAAGATGTACACGGCAAACCACCAGGAGCTAAGGCTTCAGCTCAACAACAGACTGCAAAAGAATTGACCAAGTAAGGAACTCCAGAGCTGCAACTCGATCAGATCACCTCCCGTTGGGAAAAGAAGCTACTTTAATAACTTGGTATTCTCAATCGCCGAAGGTGAGGGCGAGCTCCTTTACTAGTCTTATTTCCACCGTGGGTTGAATCCTTAGCTCAACTAGCTAATAAGCCTTTAGAAAAGGGGCTTTTCCTTATTTCACTAGTAGATAGAGTTCGCTTTCTTCCTTATCACAACTAGCATCGATCTAAGGACAAAGTCTACATCGGTATGTAAAGAGTAAGCTTCCTCGAAATAACATAGAAGAATGGTTTCTTCATGAACAGCAACTGCGACTGGCTGCAGCTTCGTGCACTGCTTCGGTCGTGCCGGGATTGATTTCCTATTTCCAGCTGAATGAGGGCCACACAGCACAGCCGTCAACCCCTTTTAAGTGCAGCAATCTTCTGGTCTTTCGTTCGCTATTCGAATGCCTTTTTTCTCTTAGAAAATGGCCCCGGCCCCAAAAGCGCCGGAAAGAGCCAAGACCGGAGACGAGAGCAGCAGCAAGAGAAAGAGCGGCAACTGCAACTCCTGGCCTGGCAAACGTAGATCAATCAGCGCCTTGTTAAAAGACTAGCAGCGGAAAAGATCACAGCGCTTACTCTTGTTGCAACGGCTATGCCATTAAGAGCTTCTACGGGACTAGCAGTGCTTATGAACCATCAACAGGAGATATTGGCTTGGCCTCATTCTTACCAATGGTATTCCCAGGAGCTTCCTCGAGGGAGGACTATTTGTCCTTTTCATCAGGAAAGGGATAAGGTAAGAAAAAAGGCATAATCAATAGTAAAAGAATCGGGAAAAGGTGACAAAGTCATCAGTGCCACAGCTTGGGCATTTGCAAACAACCGATTCTACTCATAGTACGAACCGGAGTAAAAGGTTAAGAACCTTTTTTAGACCGGTACAAAAATCAAGAGAAAAACGACTAAGAAGGGAGTATAAGACACTGCTAGTGAACAAAACTGTATATCCTATTAAAGAAACTAATAAGCAGATTAATACCATAGACTGAGAACAGAAATACACCTACTAGCTACAGTAGTCTTCGGCCCAGCCCAGCATTAACTCCCTAATAACTACAAGGTCACCATCCCGGCAACAGAAAGGAACTACCTTAGCTCCTTTGGTTTGCCGTCAACATCAGGATACTCAAGCAACAGTTTGACCGAGTGAAGGGGTATTCTAGAACTATAGCTCGTTTGGCCGATTGGACCATTGAGAAGCAGCACCGATTGATAGAACTACCGAGCGATTAGCTCTTCCTTAACGAAAGGAAAGTTTGACGATTGCACGATTACGATTGAACCGAACGGGAGGGGATTGATTAGCTCTTCCGAAACAACCCTTTTCAGGAAGCAAGTCCCCTAAAAGGAAAACAAATCGGACAACTAAAGACAGGGAATCCCAAGGCAAGATGCGGATCTCGGGGGAAACAACAACCCCGAGAATTCACTCAGAGCTCGGAAACCTTCCCACAAACTAACCGAATGAAACTAAAAGCTATGACTTTACTCTTCTTTTAGAAGTCAGTAGACTTTTCAGAAGAACCTGGAAAGGAAGATAAACCAGGAAATTATCCAGAAACGGATAATAACTGAGTAGATTCGACTAAGAATACTACTAAAGTGATTCCCGAGGAAACAAGCAAACCAGAGAAATAACTACTCTTGAAAGGGATGAAAAACTTCCCTCTTCTTCTTATGTTATGAACTAATTCCCTAAAACTGATAATAAATGAGGAGCCGAAGGCGAAAGCGACTGATACTGAGCTTTTTTCCTCATTGACTGATAATAACTGAGGAGATTCCACTAACAAAGAAAGAAGGAAAGCTCAGACTGGCAATCAACAAGGGATTCCCTAACAATTCAATAAGAAAGGAAAAGAACAACTACTCTTGAGAAAGCGAAAAGCAAAGAAAAGGATTTACCTAGTAGACCAAAGCCAACAAGGGAAGCTGCTCTCGGGGAAGCACCAGCATTCTCACTCCACTTCAATCTACTTTGAATGAGCGAATTACCCTAATATTTACATTACTATATATCTATATAAGTCAAAGATATACTTCTTCTAAGGAATTTCCCTACGAAGAAGAAGAGGCATACTGGCTTTTCCTCTATGGCTTTGAGAATAGAAGAGTGCCCGGTTAATCTGTTCTATTTCGAGTGCCTGGTGAATCTCTTCTTATGGAGTGGTACCCATTTTGTCTAGTTGACTTTTTTGCATGCATACGGCTTTCGGGCTCATAAGGGGGATTTAGCTAACCCCCTCTCTTCTATGTTCAGGTAAGAGAGATGACTGAGACGGGAAGAAAGGGAGTTGGAAAAGACGGCATTAGATGAAAAAGGATACGCTCCAAAAGGGGATGGAGTAAGGGATAACATTCGATTAGGACAAGCAAGTATGGGATGTTCTTTCTATAGAGTGATAAACGGTGGTTTCTTGCCTTTCCAACCTTGGAAACAACCAACAACAAATAAACCACCTCCTCCAACACCACCGCCGTTAAAGAAACCTACTCATCCGCCTCCACCGCCTAAAGGTCCTGGTTAACGAGAAAGGTAACCGGAAAGTAGCATAGAAGCTGAGGTATTCATATCCTAGAAGTACGCCACCTATCCGTATAGAAGCAGAGGAAGTGGGGAAAGCAAAGGAGGTTGCATGTATGCAGTAAGGCTTCGACTTGGTGTTACGTGAGCCATCAACGATGAGCTGGCAGTGATTGGAGTATGGTATCAGTGATGGGTGACAGGTTTTGCACTGTTTCCGTCGATACAGGTTTACGCGAGAGAACTCAAACTATAGTTTCTCGCCTGAACGGGGCAGTTAGCTGCTGGACCGGAAAGAGTTGGTACACATAAAGAAACTTCTTCGGCTTTCGAGAAGTCATTCCAGTCTATCTTTGGTATGGAGCTTCATCGTATAGCGTACCCCTTTTTCAATAAATAAGCCCCGCTTCCCTAACCCCTAACCCTAAGGGGGCCCCCTCTCTGATAAGGAAGCAAAGGAAAGAATCTCCATTTTATGACAAATCTGGTTCGATGGCTCTTCTCAACTGACGAGTGGCACACCAGAGGCGATAGTGGCTTCGGTAAGCATTCCTTTTATCAGTCTAGCACTCTAGTCTTTATGGCGCAATCAGTTAATCAATTGGAGAATGGATCCAGCTCGTGACAAAACAAAGGAAGGCGAGGTACTCATGTGTGATCGCGGATTCCACGGTAGCAGTAGTTCTAGCTCTACATTAGGAGCACGGGAGCTCACTCCCTCAATGAGTCTATCCTGCTTCAGGCCATCTTGTTCAGTCTCCAGGCACTGACGCTTACTTGCGGTCGCATGTTCATTAACTTCCCTCAAAGTAAGCCATGCCTTTCTTGGGTCTGTAATGCCCCCATAATATATATGGGATATGGGGGCGCATCTTATCAGCTACAGACACTGTGATCGCATGCATAGCCCCACCAGACCAAAAAAAGATGAAAATGGCTTCTTACTCGCCACATCCTCCGGTTTACCTTCAGCAATTATCCAACATTCCTGGCCCATCAAGAAGAACTTTACCTCTTCACTCCAATTTACATAATTTTCGCCATGTTGGAGTGAACGGCACACAATCGACAAGCCAGACATTATTTCCTAATGCAAAAAAAAAAAAAGAATTGGACGATCTGATTCTGCAGGAGAATACATGTCCACGGTGCAACAATTGCCCATGTGCTCACGAATTGGATTTGAACCAATATCAAGCGACTTTCCTTTTCTTTTCTTTAGTCGATCGTGAGTGGGTCTGTCGTCCTCCTCATTATAGTCCTCCTAGAATCAATAGCATTTCGTCGGAATACATCCTGTCTTTTCACCTTAGTAGTCCTATGCATAGTGAGTACTATAGCCCCAATCATGGCTACTAATAAAATAAGACTAGGAACCAAAAACCAGACGAAATAGTAGGTATAAAGTAAATTGCCCAATGTTTCCAAATTAGTCCAACTTCGTACCTTTTCGGCATAAACCGTATATCTCAGAGAGGTCGTATTTCTTTGGGTTGGTAGTAATGGAATGCTTTCATTATCTAAAATGAAGAACATTTCCCACCAAAAGATCAGTCCAATAATACCACTCACTGGTAAATAGCGCAATACTTCTTCGTGAATCTCCGCTATTTGAATATTGAACATCATAACAACGAATAGGAATGAAACGGCTATAGCTCCTATATGAACTACTGGGAAGATCATAGCGAAAAAGTCGAGACCTAAGAAAAGAAGTAAACCGGAAGTATTGCGAAATACTGGGATGGGAAACAAAACGGAATGTACCGGATTTTTAGCACGTACAACCATCAAACCAGAGACCAAAGCAGGGCTCGACAAAACAGAAAGTATCATAGTACGTCGTCCTTACCTGAAATGGAACTTTCATGCTGGACAAAACGGAAAGTATCATATTCCCCGAAAGTAATCTATAAATAGATTATATAATATAGATTGATGCCCCTGTCGTCGAACATCTGAAATCCAGTGCTCGAGTAAGGCGATGACTATGCGCTTCTGGGAAATAGATTGGGGATTATTACAGAAGTTGAAATATGGACGATTGAGTGCACCAATCTTATCTAAATAATATCCAATGAACTCCAGCACTTCCCCGCGTATGGCTCGTTCAGGAAAGGGGGATTCCGAAAAGATTTGGCTTATACGTTGGTTGGGCTCTTCCATAAATAAGCCAAATATGGACTCTAATAGATCGGCTTTCCTTTCTAAAATGGTTATGTCAGCTATTTCTCGCGTCACTGTCGAGAAATAGTGACTAAATGTCAGTGTTTGGTCAAAAAATTCGCGGACCATGAATTCATACTCGCCGCTTTGGGATTGAGGAGGCAACCCCTCGATTAATCTGCTTTCCAACAGTCGAATCCGAGCAAAAAGCTCGAATTCGGTGTTCATATTCCCCGGTAAAGAACGTAAGCAGTCGATGGGGTCGTCTGCCCGTGGCGCTCGTGTAAAGGGAAAGAACGAGGGGTCGGGCCCCTGGAGCGGCAGGGGGTTTTCCTGCGGGAAAGGCTCCGAGTGGGGTATTTCTGTACTGGGCAGGTTAACGCTCGTATTTGAATTTGACGATCCGAGAGAATCCAGAGTAAATATGAGCGTGCTCTCTTCAAAATGGCCCAACCAAATATTCAAAATAATGGTATAACCCCACCAAAAAATGATTAAAAATGGTGGCCTAAATGGGAAAATAGAACTATAAAGAAAAAGGCGTTTTCGCTGCTTCTGAAGCCAAGCGAACCCACTTAAAATCTTTACTAAACTATGACCGGCCATCATATTAGCAAATAAACGTATTCCTAAGCTTAATGCGCGAAAACAATGAGGGATTAGCTCAAGGAGTACTAAAAAAGGGGCTAAGGGAAGTGGGACTCCTGCGGGTAATGAGAAGCTTAAAAAATGAAGACCATTCTTTACAAATCCCACTATAGTAATGCCAATAAAAAGAGAAAATGAGAGACCCAAAGTCACGATAAAATGACTTGTTACTGTGAAGCTATAAGGGATCATACCCTGCGGATTACGAAATAACGAAAAAGTAAAAGTAACCGAGATGCAAGGGAAAAACTGTTGTTTCACATTGCCAGAAAGACCACCTATTTGTTCGTTTACCAGGTTCGGCACAAAATCATAAATAAGCTCTAACACGGATTGACTAGCATTTGGTACTGACTTTCCTCCGCCCTTTTTAGTAACTAAATGAAAAACAAATAGGACAAAACAAAGAGTAAGTATAAGAAAGAAAGATGCATTTGTGAATGAGAAATACAACTTTCCAATCTTTAATGGAAGATATGGTACAATGGAAAATTGATCAAGCGGGCTAGGGGCGTCCCCTACAGGAGCGCGGTATTTTGCATTTACAAAGAAGTTTTTTCCTAATGTAAGTAGTTGTCGGTAAACCGGAGAGTTGGCCGCATTCTCCGCCCCCAAGGAGGCCAACTTCTGTTCTAGAAGTGGGATTTTGAATTCGGCACCCCTGCCCCTGGGTGGTTGCAGAAAGTCCCGAATGAGCCTATTTCGATGGTTAATCCACACGGGATTCGTGGGATTTAATTGGCTCATTCGATGAAAAATCTGGTTTTTTAGCTCCAAAATGCGTTCCACCTCAAAATCCGAAACTTCGGAATTTCTCCGGCCCATTCGATAAAAACGGAGCCTATTCCGCATGGAGTCTTTTACAGACTCCATATCGGGTTCGGGAAGGTCAGCCCCCCGGTTTGCCACCTCGGGGTTTGGCTGGATGACTTCGTCGTCGGCATTTGGACCATCATCGGCTAATACGCCTATATCGAAAGAGGTCCACCCCCCGCTGCTGCTCCCGGGGTTTCCAGACATCCCCCCGCCGCTGCTCCCGCCCGAGCTAGGAAGAAAAGGAGCGACAGCTCCGGCCAGTTCATTCATAGTAAAATTCCTTAGGAGATAGTACAACTTCACTCCTATGAAAAAACCTAAAACTAACAAATAGATAGGGGGGAGTTTTCGCTGTACAAACTTGAATAAAATGTACAGATGCGGAGAAATTCCGAGGATCATGGATTCTAGAACAATCATTCTTTTTACTTTGACTTCTTTTTGTCTGCTCTTTTCCTCTAAAAACGAGGAGAGACTTGTAAGGCAAGTTTGGTTTTTCCAAACAGAATGAAGCTTATGTCGAGACCCGATAAAATGACTTGTTACTAGATAACATAGTTAATCAGATCCATGAAATCTCGCAGCTGCTCGCATCCCCAACTACGAGTGCCACATAACATCACATCGTAGTAGGCATCCCTCAGAAAGTCGTACTGAAGAGCTTCATCCCCAAGAACCATCTGAACAAGGTCAACAAGAAAGATTCAAACTTCCCTCACGGGACACTTTCTAAATCGATCTTTTTGATTTGTCACCTCGGATTGGCTTGAGGATAATTTGCGTAGGCAGCAATTACATCCTTTTGTAAAGCATTACAAGCCTCAAAATAACTTAATCATCAAAGTCCTTAGTTAGCATTTCGATAAAGCAAATGCGCTACTTAATTTCCGCACCAACGAAACCTCAACATGTCTCAACCTCTGCAGCTCCTCTTCAAAAAAGAGTAGATGCAACTTCCTAATTCCTACCTGAGAATTCATGAGAGATTTCAAGTCACCTTTTCATTCAGAGTGAATCTATAAAAAGAAGGAACTCTTTCTTTACTGAAAAGGCTATTGCATGAGAAAGAGCTTTAGTATGAGATATCCTCCCACACATCTAGAAGTTGAAACATCTGATTCTATTGATTTTTGTGCTATATGCGGAAGTCGGACTCGGGAACAACTTCTGGTTTACTGAATCCAATACCTGTAGTGCCTCACTTGACGAAGCACCACATTGCATTCTTTTCTTCTCGAATACAATGCTTGCTTATTTGCTATTGTCAAAATGGAATCAGAATTAGCTGTATCAATGAAAATATCATAAGATAAGAATAAGAAAGATTATGACAGTGTGATTGCGCGATCACTGAAGGTCCTCTACAAGCAGCGAGGCTGATTGCACACTACACCCTTTCTTTCTATGAGATAGATCAGTAGGCCTTTACTCTCCTTAGGAGATGAATTGGCAGATAGGAGTTACGAGCGCTTTCGTAACTGTCGATGCGGCGCAGCACAGTAGATTAGATTCGGCGAGGCACTTTATCGCTTGCTTTTCCCTTTACCAAACAATTGTTTAGCCAAAGAAGTCATCAAAGGGGCCACAAAGGCATGGGACTTTGCTGTCAACTGGGATACATGGATTTGGGCTAACCTCAGGCGAGGAGAATAAGACTAATTAATAAAGTAAAGGGTAGGGCAGATGTTTTTCTCGGGTAGCTTACAGGTTTCCGGGTCAGCCGAGGCTGCTTCCTCTTCCAACGAGTCTTCAATTCCAGCAGAACAGAATATTTACCCCTTGTATGGGATTCGTCGAGGACAGTCTTTCTCGCAACGCAAAGGGATTTCCCTTTGATGATTCGTTATCTTATATAGGATGATACTTTAAGCCATTCCGATTCCGTCGTTGGTCACTAAAACTAAAGATGCGCCGGTCATAGTTCTATTTTTCCTTTGAATTTATATATCCTATGAATTTCATTTCGCACCGGAAACTATTCTAGGAGAAGTTCGAATCCGTTCCGTTCGGATATTGATTGGTCTTGGT